CACCCCAAACATAGCAATATTAGCACTAATTGTACGTAAATGTAATTCATTATTCAAACAACTATTCAGAGTTCCTAGAGCTCCTTGTAAAGCTTGTTGGAAAACCCGTTGCCGGACTTGATTAATCACTCTTTCTTGTTCAAAAAGAATGGTTTCGTTTTTGGAACTTTCTAATTTTTCCAAAAATCTATAAGTTGAATTAATCCAATTCAATTTGTCTCGTTCTATCTCAGAGTATCCATTTACTCGATACTGATCTGCCTCCATTTCCACTTTCCGTAAGCGGGTGTGGGCTTTTTCCAGCTGTTCAACAGCCCCCCTTCGCAATTCTTCTGAATTTCGAATAGTATTCAAGATCTTCTGTTTTCGATTATCTAATAAATCACTTAATGAAAGTAGATTATCTTTCCATTCATTTTCATTTCCAAAATTCCATAATCCCTTCCCGAACCAAACATGAATCTTTCGATTCATTTGGCTCTCATGCTCAATTACTTAATTGAGAGAGAATGAATTCCCATATATTATATACTTTTTCTATTTTTCACGTAATGAGCCTATCCTCTCCCCCTTTTATCTATTCCTATTTCAAAATATTGATCTCTGTTCATATTTCACAATATTGAAACTGATCAATAATCATAATCCAATACTCAAATATTCGGAGGATTCTTCTGACAAAAATATATCAAATATAGAAATATATCAAATCAAATATATATATTTGTTTGTATAATATAGAATTCAGAATTAATAGAAAATTTCTAATATTTAATATTGTAATTGTCAGCAAAGTTGTTTCTTTTTTTTCTTTCAAATCCAAAGAATTCTTCTCACTTTATACATAGGTCATCAATTCGGCATTGTAAAAAAGACCCAAATCATTTTATCGACATGAGTGTTTTATATCGAAAAAAATTCGAACTATTCGTTTTGATTTCTGTATTGTATAAAAAAAACTCTTTATAACCTATGTATTTATAAACTAAACATAGTAGTAGAAAGAGTACTATGCTGCATCTGAACTTCAAACAGTTTGGCTTTAACCATATTAATGGTCACAAATTATTGGTTAATAGAGAATCAAAGTCGATATACCAATGAATGAATCACGAAATGCTATGGTTCTTAAATATGATTTTTGAATTTATTCAGAAGTAATTCGCGGGATCATGCACTCTTTCCTAGTTCTAACAAAAAAAGTACAGCTGGGTGGATCCAGCCTATTCTTGAAATAAACAACTCGCACACACTCCCTTTCCAAAAAAGATCAATACACCAAGCACTACGCTTAGATTTATTGGATTTGTTGCTAAAATATCGGTATTTAACCCGAAACTCCCGGCGGATGGCCAGTGACCTAAGGAAACGAAAGAATCGGTTACATTTTTTTTCATATGATCTCCTATTTTCTTTTAGATGGACTAAAAAAAAAAGAACTCTGTCCCTTTTTGTATTATATCACTTTCAACTCTTTTTTTATTTTTCCTGTATATTTATATATTGATTATTGATTTTTTATTTATTTTAGTATTTATTTTGTTAATTTTAATTTACCTATACAGAATCAAAAAAAGATTCTATTTCCATAGAAATGTATTTTTTTTTTCATTTCAATGAAAAAAAAATTCCCAAAAATAATGATCATTATTAGAATTAGGGACCAGGTCTCATGTCAATGGCGAAAAACCTCAGTTCTTGCAATACTCCTTAAATAAACATAAACTAAAAAGGCTTTCCTTTGAACTAAGATAAAGGGGGAAGAAAGAAAGCGAGTCAGTACGGTAATTCCTCATCCTCAAATTAATCCTTCCCATGTATTATTGTCCAACGAATAAGTAATTGTAGGAGTGAAATCTTGATATACTTTGAAAAAGCAAAGAGTAAGTCTTAATCCATAAAAAAAAATACAGAATTCTCATATTTATAGGACTAAACAAAGGGATTGGCAAATAAAAGGGCCAATGCTACAACCAGACCATAAATTGTTAAGGCTTCCATAAAAGCCAAACTAAGCAATAAAGTACCTCGTATTTTTCCCTCCGCCTCGGGCTGTCTTGCAATACCTTCTACAGCTTGGCCCGCAGCAGTGCCTTGACCAATCCCCGGTCCAATAGAAGCAAGTCCGACAGCTAACCCAGCAGCAATAACGGAAGCGGCAGAAATCAATGGATTCATGATAAGTTCCTCACACCAAAATAAAGAAATGGTTAATGATACAATCATCCAATGAGTTTTGAGTTAATTATTCCATCGCTAAGATTCAACCAGCTGAAGTAACTCAAAACTTGGAATTGAAAATTGAAGTAATAATATTGATTATTGAACTCTCAGAAAGAACTATTTCCATATCTCTTTTTTAGTTCCTATCCACAGGATTTTTGTGAATCCATACATACAACCTTTGTTCGTTCACTTCTGTTTTCCAACCCATTATTTGAATTTTTCATTATTTGTCTTTAGTTCATTTCATCTATTTATTGATTCAATTTCGAATCAAAGACGAAACAGAAGAACTCCTATTGGAATCCCTATCTAAATTCACAGCAGTCCGATGCGATGGATTAGATATATTTTGAGTTCATATATAACTAGTATATATCTACTATCACATATACGCGTCTTTCTTCCATAATGGAAACCGACTACTCTACTCCTATCTTAGATTCAATCGGATTCTAAAATTTTTCTTCAAAGGATGCGCAAGAGTTAGTGTATAGCCATTAACTTACATATACCTAATTCTAACCCTTTTCCTAAAAAATCACATTTTTTTGAATCTTGTTTTTTGTAAATTCGTCTCTTCCTTTTTTTTATCATTATCTCACATGGATCTAATCTAAATTAACGAATTCATTAGGCCGAATCATTGCATAGAAATAAAAAATAACAAACAGTAGTATTTAATTGAGCTAAGTTCATGCAATTTTTTATTTCTAAAAATTGGATTTTAGTCAATCATTGAATTGAATGAAATCGACTGAAATGGGAATCATTCTATAGAACAGCTTTTTTAAACTCACACGCCATAAATTGATATCAAAAAAATTCCTATTCAATATAGGACTCAAAATATTGAAATTGAATAAACAAAACAATCAATGTAAAGAGAGAGTTTTCATTGGAGGGAGATATGATATAAATAAATCAAAATGGACCAAATCCGGATTTTAGGAAAAAGATCTTTTCGATCTCTTTCCTTTTTTTATTATTAGACTTTAGAACTAACATCATTTACTAATAGCTGAATCTTTTTTGCTATTATTCTAGATTGTTGTATTTGTATATTTATGTTGCCTAAGTATAAACAAATTATCTTGTTGAGTTGCGCATCCATTGCTTGGTTGGACGAACTCAGTTTAAGTTAAAAAAAAGACTAGACTATTTCAAAAACTCGTCAATGATGATCCTCCACGGATTCGCCTATATAAGCCGCAGCTAAAGTTGCAAAAATAAGAGCTTGAATCCCACTTGTAAATAATCCAAGGAACATCACAGGTATAGGAACTACTAAAGGTACTAAAGAAACAAGAACAAGAACTACTAATTCATCGGCTAATATATTCCCGAAAAGTCGAAAACTAAGCGATAAGGGTTTTGTGAAATCTTCTAAAATGTTAATGGGTAAAAGAATTGGAGTTGGTTGAATGTATTTACTAAAATACCTTAATCCTTTTTTTGAAAGACCCGCATAGAAATATGCTATTGACGTAAGTAAAGCTAAAGCAACAGTAGTATTTATATCATTCGTGGGTGCGGCTAACTCTCCATGAGGTAATTCTATGATTTTCCAGGGTAAAAGAGCACCCGACCAATTAGAAACAAAAATAAATAGAAACATAGTTCCAATAAAAGGAACCCATGGACCATACTCTTCTCCAATCTGAGTTTTGCTCACATCTCGAATGAATTCAAGAATATATTCGAAGAAATTTTGACCGTCAGTTGGAATAGTTTGTGGATTCCGAACAGCGATAACGGCAGAACCTAATAAGATAGCAATTACAACCCAAGAAGTAATAAGTACTTGGGCATGGACTTGGAAACCCCTTATTTGCCAATAGAAATGCTGGCCGACTTCTACACTAGAGATATTATATAACCCCGTTAGTGTGTTGATGGAACATGATATAACATTCATTTTGTCCTCTGACAGAAATATAACTTTACTTTAAATAATAAAGACTTATTTTGATTCAACCCTTTCCTTTTGGACTTGACCACTCAACTTGTATATTTTGTATACCAACTAAACTAATCACACAATATCCACACAGTCTTTTTTTTATCTCTTTTGTGCGATTCGGAAATAATAAATAATAACCGACTCCATAAATCTATATCTATGGAGTTCAAAAATCTAATAATTTCTTTATCTTATTATTAATTATTAATCACGGATTTCGTATATAGCTAGAACGACCCTCGCAAATCGCGAATACTAATTTGTTAAGAATTAATCGAATTGAAGCTAGAGCGTCATCATTTGCTGGAATCGAAATATCTGCGAGATCGGGATCACAATTTGTATCAACTAAACAAATTGTTGGAAGTCCCAAAGCGATACACTCCCGAAGAGCCGTATATTCTTTTTGCTGCTCAACTATGATTACAATATCAGGCAATCCCGTCATATATTGAATCCCGCCTAGATATGTTTGCAAACGAGATAATTCTCTCTTCAACATAGCTGCATCTCTTTTCGGAAGACGGTTTAGTCTCCCCGTCTTTTGTTCCATTCTCAAGTCCCTGAACTTATGAAGCCGCGTTTCTGTAGTGGACCAATTTGTTAACATACCACCAGACCATTTTTTATTAACATAATGACACCGAGCCCTTATTGCAGCCCGCGCTACGGAATCCGCTGCAATATTTTTGGTACCAACAATTAAAAATTGTTTTCCCTTACTTGCTGCATCAAAAACTAAATCACAAGCTTCTGATAAAAAACGAGCAGTTCTAGTGAGATTTGTAATATGAATACCTTTATGTTTTGCATAGATATAGGGCGCCATTCGAGGATTCCATTTCTTAATACCATGCCCAAAATGAACTCCTGCTTCCAGCATCTCTTCCAAATTTATGTTCCAATATCTTCTTGCCATTTCTCCTCACACTTTCTCTCTCTCTCTCTTTTTTTTATTATTAATAAAAAAAAAGAGACGAGGCACCTTGAAATAAATAATTGTTCCAATGGAACCTTCTCTTCTACCGGAGATTGGTCGTTTATAGACGAGCCAAGCCATTACTTTCTATTCGTAATTTTCTTTATTACATTAATTTTTTAATTATTTATTAAGTTAACAAATCAAATGACCATACCAAAACAAATCAAATAGCAAACAAATAGTTAAAAGGACGCATCTGCCTCCTCTTTCTTATTCTAAGTTAAGAATCATTCAATCCTAGAAAAGATCGGTCTGATGTACCATATCAATTCTTTGAAATGCAAGAGTCAAATAATTTTCTGTGGTGGAAGAAAATATCTCTCATTTCCCCCCGAAGAAATTTTTTTTTTTCGAAAAGAATGTTGTTATGCTGCCTTGAAGAGGGTACTAATCCTTTGAATCCGGTCCCGGCAGGTATCATACTCCCTAGAACAACGTTCTCTTTCAGTCCTTTCATCCAATCGATACGGCCCCGAAGAGCGGCTTTTGCTAAAACTCGAGCAGTTTCTTGGAAACTTGCTTCGGATATAAAACTTTGAGTATTCAGAGATGCTCTTGTTATTCCCGCTCGATAACAGATCGCTTCTTCTAAAGCGCGTCCCGTTCGTTCCGCTCGTACCAATCCAATCAGTTCCCCCGGTAAAAAAATATTAGACATTCCATCTTCTGAAACCAAGACTTTTGATGTTATTTGACGCACAATAATTTCTATATGCCTATCATGGATCTGCACCCCCTGAGATCGATAAACTTTTTGTATCTTATTAACCAAAGAGATACGACTTTGCACTATAGTTAGTTCAGCACCAATCAAGAATCCCCAAGGAATTCCAAGAATTTTTGTTATACGTTCGTTCCAACCCTCAACTCTCTTTTCTAGGTTCATCGATATTGAATCAATCGAACGCACTTCTACTACTTGTTCTACTTTTGGAAGACCCTGCGTTATATCACTAGATCTCGATTTTTCATACATAAATGTAACTAATATATCTCCTTCGTAAACGATTTCTCCACAATGCCCATGAACAGTTGCTCCTGGAGTAGCTAAATAAGGCTTGGCTGTTCTTATTACTATAGAATCAACGCGAACAATTAAAACTTGACCCGCTTTTAGGTGTGGTCCTTTTTTAGATATACATACATTTTCACAAATAAACTGCCCAAGACTCATTATTGTGGGCATTTCCTCACAATAATTATCATGATAATTATGATGGAGAAAATACCAATTCAAATTGAATGGATTCAAAACAATCTTACTACATGGACTGAGATTATAAATTCTCCTATTTTCATCCATTAAATAATATTTTTGAAGTACTTGAAAAGTTTGTTTTAAATTGTCAAGCTGCAAATATTTCGCTACTGAGGTCTGATTATGAGTTATTAAAGGGTAAAATGATGAATAAAAATCCGAAATTTGAAGGGCTGTTCCTAAAGGGCCCAACAAATTACTAATTGGAATTAGAGGATCTTTTTGAATTGATTCTTTTATCACATTGTAATATTTTACATCCTTGAATAGACCCATGCAAAAATAATTAGATGATGACAAAATTAGAAAAGATTGGGATTCCTTATTTCTATTCAACAGCACACGAAGAGTTCCGTGATTTTGGCTAAATGATTGCTGAATCCTTGCTTTGGAATAAGTGGAATAAAATGGATTTTTATTGATACGATCTGAGGCATTATCATAGATCAATCCGGAACCTGACGGATCATTCCTTTTTCTGTTTCTGATATACAAAATATGTGATTTCACTAAGTCGATTCTTAAGAAATCTCGAAGCAGCCCTTTTGTACTTACTTCAACAAAGGAAGCGTGGACCTCTTCGACGGAAGAACTTTTCTTGTCTTGGTCCCAATTCAAGACTAAACAAGTCCGAACTAGTTGAATACTTGTGTCAGAAATTCTCCAAGTTGCTTTGCCATTTCCATAAAGGATATAGTTGACAACTCCAAGTTGCATATTATCCTTTTCCCGAAAGGGATCCTGGGGGAAGAGTGTTGCTAAATTGATACCGTCCGCTATTTCATATGTGCTTACGGGTCGAACCAAAACAAAATACTTTTTCTTGCTAGGTGTGAGCCATTGGACATAGATCCAATTTGTCAATTTTTTTGATTTCTTAGAATTTGTTTTTTCCGATCCTGGTGGTATCAAGATACCACTGTGTCGAGATATCTTATCTTTTTCTCCAGGAAAATGGATATCCCCGGAAAAGATTTGAAGTTCAATCCCTTTTTTTTTTCTCTCCACTCGGACCAATCCGCCCACTTGGCTTCTTGTATTTAACGTGATTTGTGTATTTACTCCAATGATACTATTGTTCCGTACCATTATGGAAGAGGATTCGGATAAAATATGTACTTCCTCGGGAATGAAAAAAAATTGATCCACTTTCATTTGGTATTTTTGCTTAAACTTTTTGTCTCCTCCATATTCAATTACATCCTCTTTTTTGATGATTGAATGCGCCCCTACCGTCCCATATTTAGTAATTCCCGAACTGTTTCTTCTGTATTGAGGATCGTCGAAAAAAGCAAGAATACTCTTTCTACGGAAAATACCATTTATGGATATTTCAATCGAGATACCTGAACCTGAATGTGGAATTAATTCTTTCTCTTGTTCTTGAATCGATTGGACTGGAATAAGAAATCTATTTCTTCGTCCCTTTGCCAATAAATATGAATTCTCTCGGAGAATAGTGGAATATATGAAATGATAATGCCCAGTCCCTACGATTCGATTTAATTCTGAATAATCAGAAATCATATCTTCTTTTTTATCAAAAAAATCCGAACTCAAAAATTTGTGTCTCTCTTGATCATTATTTCCTGAGAGGCTAGAAATATATCTTCTTTCGGTAGAAATAGAATGAATGTTTATTTGATCTTGATCCTTGTAGAACGAAAAAGGAACTGCATTAAATTTGCATGAACCTCCTGATAATATCCACAAGTGGCTTGTTTTGGGTAAAAGACGTACATTACTATATTTAAATTCGGGCGAATGGTACACATCGGTACTCCAGTGCATTTCCCCCTCTAAGTCAGAATAAATATGTTTTCGAACCCTCTCTGTAAAATTGAAAGTGTATGTTGTTCCCGCGCGAATCTCAGCAATCACTTGTTCTGATTTTACATATTGACCATTTTGAACTAAAAGAAAACTTTTTTGTGGGATAGTTACCTTATGTATAATATCTTCACTCTTAATAATTACATATAAGTCCATATAACATAAAAGGGCAGGATGCCCATGACGTGTACGTATAGGCTGAAGCAAATCCTCATTGAATTTGATTTTTCCATTAGAAGGGGCCCGTACATGTTCTGCAGTACCCCCTGTAAATACTCCACCGGTATGAAAAGTTCTTAATGTTAGTTGAGTCCCCGGTTCCCCAATGGATTGCCCCGCAATAATACCTACAGCTTCTCCCAATTCAACCAAGTCGCCATGAGTGGGACTCCGACCATAACATAATCGACAGATCCAAGACGTACTCCTACAAGTAAAGGGAGTTCTAATATATATTGGTTGTGTTCGAAAGGTTATGAATTGGGTGACAAGCCCAATCCCAATATCTTGATTTCGAATGGCAATGCACCGCGGACCCATATATATATTGTCTGATAATACACGACCAATTAATGTTTGGATAAAAATTCTTTCGGGCAGTGTCCTATTTCGAAGACTTGAAGAAATACCTCGGGTAGTGCCACAATCTGTTCTACGTACAACAATGTGTTGAACTACTTCAACAAGTCTGCGCGTAAGATATCCAGCATCTGATGTTCGTACAGCAGTATCTACAACTCCTTTTCTAGCTCCGTAGCAAGAAATGATATATTCCGTTAAAGACAGTCCTTCGCGTAAATTGCTTTGAATGGGTAAATCAATCATTTGTCCTTGGGGATCCGCCATTAATCCTCTCATACCTACTAATTGGTGTACTTGAGATGCATTTCCTCTAGCTCCTGAAAACGACATTATATGGACTGGATTAAACGGGTCAGTCATCCTAAAATTAAGATTCATTTCTTGTCGCAAATATTCACTTGTAGCATACCATATCTCGATAGATTGGCGTAATTTTTCTACCGCGTGTACATTCCCAAAATGATGGTGTTTTTCCAAAATCAAACTTTGTTGTTCAACATCTTGTACTAGCCATCCCTTAGAAGGTATTGTTAAAAGATCATCAATTCCTAATGAAATGGATATAGCAGTTGCTTGCTGGAAACCCAGAGTTTTTACTTGATCTAAGATATGTGATGTATATGCCATTCCAAAGTGATCTATTAATCTGCTAATAAGTCGTTTAATGGCAGTTCCGTCTATCACTTTATTGTGAAATACCAGATTGGCCCGTTCTGCCATACGTACCTCCCTATTTAAATGAGTTGGATTCGACAATGGATTTGAGTCAATGATTGGAAAACTTCCTTTTCTCGATCTTAAATTGCGCAGAAAGTCAGGTCAGGGACTCGAGTCCTAGTTGAACCGGAGAGACCCAAAGTCACCCCGGTGTCATAGAATTTTTGAACTTAGCTACCATAAGGTATAGGTATCAGATAAGCAGGCCCGACAAAAACCTTGTATAGCTTCTTCCATTTCTCGATAAAGAAAAATATGACCAATAGTGGTTCGGATGTATATCCAAAGAATTTCTTTTTTTACACGTCTTATTATCAGATAGTGTCCATAAATCTCATGATAGGTACCACAAGATTCATAGTGAACTTCGATGGGAGCTTCTCTTGAAGCAATAACGCGTTGATCTAGTCGCCATCGAAGCCATAAAGGACTATCTAAATTG